CTTTCACGTGATTCACAGGGTTCAACAAGCAATCGATATTTCACGATCAAAGGTGTAGTACTGCTTGTAGTAGCGGTCCTTATATCTCGTATTAACAATCGAAAGATGGTCGAAAGAAAAAATCTCTATTTGATGGGGCTTCTTCCTATACCTATGAATTCCATTGGACCCAGAAATGAGACATTGGAAGAATCTTTTTGGTCTTCCAATATCAATAGGTTGATTGTTTCGCTCCTGTATCTTCCAAAAGGGAAAAAGATTTCTGAGAGTTGTTTCATGGATCCGCAAGAGATTACTTGGGTTCTCCCAATAAATAAAAAGTGTATCATGCGGAGTTCGCGATGGTGGAGGAACCGGATCGGAAAAAAGAGGGATTTTAGTTGTAAGATATCTAATGAAACCGTAGCTGGAATTGAGATCTCATTCAAAGAGAAAGATAGCAAATATCTGGAGTTTCCTTTTTTATCCTATATGGATGATCCGATCCGCAAGGACCATGATTGGGAATTGTTTGATCGTCTTTCTCCGAGGAAGAAGCGAAACATAATCAACTTGAATTCGGGACAGCTATTCGAAATCTTAGGGAAAGACTTGATTTGTTATCTCATGTCTGCTTTTCGTGAAAAAAGACCAATTGAAGGGAAGGGTTTCTTCAAACAGCAAGGAGCTGAGGCAACTATTCAATCAAATGATATTGAGCATGTTTCCCATCTCTTCTCGAGAAACAAGTGGGGTATTTCTTTGCAAAATTGTGCTCAATTTCATATGTGGCAATTCCGCCAAGATCTCTTCGTTAGTTGGGGGAAGAATCAGCACGAATTGGATTTTTTGAGGAACGTATCGAGAGAGAATTTGATTTGGTTAGACAATGTGTGGTTGGGAAACAAGGATCGGTTTTTTAGCAAGGTACGGAATGTATTGTCAAATATTCAATATGATTCCACAAGATCTATTTTCGTTCAAGTAACGGATTCTAGCCAATTGAAAGGATCTTCTGATCAATCCATAGATCATTTCGATTCCATTAGAAATGAGGATTCAGAATATCACACATTGATCGATCAAACAGAGATTCAGCAACTAAAAGAAAGATCGATTCTTTGGGATCCTTCCTTTCTTCAAACGGAACGAACAGAGATAGAATCAGATCGATTCCCGAAATGCCTTTTTGGATCTTCCTCAATGTCCCGGCTATTCACGGAACGTGAGAAGCAGATGAATAATCATCTGCTTCCGGAAGAAATCGAAGAATTTCTTGGGAATCCTACAAGATCAATTCGTTCTTTTTTCTCTGACAGATGGTCAGAACTTCATCTGGGTTCGAATCCTACTGAGAGGTCCACTAGAGATCAGAGATTTTGGAAGAAAAAACAAGATGTTTCTTTTGTCCCTTCCAGGCGATCGGAAAATAAAGAAATGGTTGATATATTCAAGATAATTACGTATTTACAAAAAACCGTCTCAATTCATCCTATTTCATCAGATCCGGGATGTGATATGGTTCCGAAGGATGAATCGGATATGGACAGTTCCAATAAGATTTCATTCTTGAACAAGAATCCATTTTTTGATTTATTTCATCTATTCCATGACCGGAACAAAGGGGGATACACGTTACACCACGATTTTGAATCAGAAGAGAGATTTCAAGAAATGGCAGATCTATTCACTCTATCAATAACCGAGCCGGATCTGGTGTATCATAGGGGATTTGCCTTTTCTATTGATTCCTACGGGTTGGATCAAAAAAAATTCTTGAATGAGGTATTCAACTCCAGAGATGAATCGAAAAAGAAATCTTTATTGGTTCTACCTCCTCTTTTTTATGAAGAGAATGAATCTTTTTATCGAAGGATCAGAAAAAAATCGGTCCGGATCCACTGCGGGAATGATTTGGAAGATCCAAAACTAAAAACAGCGGTATTTGCTAGCAACAACATAATGGAGGCAGTCAATCAATATAGATTGATCCGAAATCTGATTCAAATCCAATATAGCACCTACGGGTACATAAGAAATGTATCGAATCGATTCTTTTTAATGAATAGATCCGATCGCAACTTCGAATATGGAATTCAAAGGGATCAAATAGGAAATGATACTCTGAATCATATAACTGTAATGAAATATACGATCAACCAACATTTATCGAATTTGAAAAAGAGTCAGAAGAAATGGTTTGATCCTCTTATTTCTCGAACCGAGAGATCCATGAATCGGGATCCTGATGCATATAGATACAAATGGTCCAATGGGAGCAAGAATTTCCAGGAACATTTGGAAGATTTCGTTTCTGAACAGAAGAAGCGTTTTCAAGTAGTGTTCGATCGATTCCGTATTAATCAATATTCGATTGATTGGTCCGAGGCTATCGACAAACAAGATTTGTCTAAGTCACTTCGTTTCTTTTTGTCCAAGTCACTTCTCTTTTTGTCCAAGTCACTTCCCCTTTTCTTTGTGAGTATCGGGAATATCCCCATTCATAGGTCCGAGATCCACA